CCTTTTTTTAATATAAGCAAGGTGATTTTCCGTATTGAAGTTGCACGGGATTAGAAAAGCGGTTGAAAGCAGGGCCTCCTCTTAGAAAAGCAAGGACGGGACTCAAGATTAGGGCTTTCAAGCAGCAGGTGGTCGATTTTCTGCCCAAGCTGAAGTTTGATAGTGGTTCAAGCCCAAAGTCATGTGTTAAGATAGAGTAGCTCGCCTCTCTTCTCCTTTTCTTCAAAATTGAGTGGTGAGGGTGAGTTCTTGACTGGTTTGTGAGCTGCTATAGTTCTATTTGAACTTGAATTCCTCTACGCCCCTTCTCCTTCGCTTCAGCTTTCCCTAAAGCATTTCTTTGACCTAACTAAGGCGCTGAAGGAAGGGGAGTTTACTTGTTCATGCTTCATCTCGAATTTCTCTGTATTCTCTTCACCTTCGACTGAACGACGGAACCCAACTACGTTGTTTCACCGCTCTGCTCTCTTTCTCCTTCAGCTACCCGACCCGCCTTTCCTTATTTTCAATGAGACGGAGCTGAACAACTAAAGTTGTAACCTACAGCTCACAACGACAAGTAAACTGACCTCTTAAATATTATCCCTGGGGCTTCCTGTTAGGTCTTCTATCTACTTCTACCCCTGCGTGAAAGAAAGCGGTTACAGGTTTGCTTGGTTAGCTGCATCTGTCCTTTGAACATGGATTTGACTGACTTACCTTCTGCAATAGTGATCTCTTGAATAAACATGCTCACTAGCTACTTCTTCTGTTGATTCTGCGCTCACCGCCTCTCCTTCAGGTAATATTCCAAGTTTCGTGTTGAGGACCTCTTCTCTTAGTTCAGCCATAAGTCGTTCTCAAATGCCTTTCTTAGCGGCCTTATCAAAGAAATTTAGTAGATTGTGCTGTGCTGTACCATTTACTGAGATTGGAACTTCTCCTTTCGTATGGTTGAAGATCCTTTCTTTGAGCCCTTCATTGCCTTTACCTTTGAGCGACTGGCCTTGCCCACTTGAACAGAACAGTACTGGCTCTGGAACAACTGAGATAGACGAATTAGCTCCTACTATAGTATAGTGAGTTAGCACTTCCTGCGAGAAAGCGACTGAACAACCCTACTGAGACTGGCTTTTCTCAGATTCGGTTGCTACCCATTCAACTGGCCAAATTACTGTAAGTGCCCCATCTCGAATTCCTTATGAACATATGGATTTGCCCGTAACGTAAGCATTTCTTTGACCGAGAGTACAATGAATGACCCTGCGAAAATCCCTTTCTCCCAAGCGGGAAATCTGGAATGGAATTGTAGTACCGATACTTAGAACAAGTTTTCAAAGAAGTTTAGCCTGAGCCTGTCTTGGACAGAGAGTTAGCTTTCGCTTCTTTAGAGTGCCTTGCTTGCTCTCCTTTTCTGGGTTTTGGCTCGAAGGAGGCCTCAAAAGAGAGTAATGCTTCGAGTAAGCAAGCTACCTTCTGTCATGCCCTCCACTTACGTACTTCATTCACTACTATCCAGATATTCGAACTTTCGGGGTGAGTATTTACTTGAACCCCTATCTAGAAAACGTACTGAAACTGCTAACAATTTGACTGTCGAAGAACTTCTCTTCTCTTATTCTATTGATTGCAGGACGGTAGAACTCCTTCGGATCCTCAGTTAATGCTCAAAATTCCTTCTTGGATCAGTCAATCGGGGAAATCGATTTTCTAGATCCAATTCCTTCTTCTTCTGTGTGCGCCTGGGCGTCGTAGAAGCCCCTACTGGAGCACTGCCTCCTATGACCCTTTCTCCTCCGCCTGTTAACAAGACCTATCTTTGCTCTTGGCAACTGGTTCGGAACCCCTAGATCTTATTATTTCGAGGATCTTATCATTTCAAGAAAAGGGCCAATTCTTTCTTAAAAGCTGCATTCTATTCCCTCACGTACCGGGCGGGGTATTCGTTATCATTTGAAAATGGAAAACGTAGCTTATCATTTAGCTGTAGAAAAGATATTGATTGAGGACAACTTTTCTTATCAGTGTCTACTTCTCCTGCCCAGGGCTATTGCTCTGGGGAATCTTCCCCCGTACTGTAAAGCATTGATGGGGTACCTACCTTTAGTTATCAAAGAAGTGGATTCGCTTATCAGTATCGAAATGGCTCGCTGGCCTACGATTGGAGTGGAGTATTGAACCGGAGATTGTCAACGGATGAATGGGGTCCTCCTTCCTCCCTAACCTTACTGATGGGGTTTCTACAACACAACGAACTGCTTACTTGGGCTTCTGATTACTTAAATCCCGACTGAGCTCCCATCGCCTTCGGCTGAACTTCCAGTATTTCACTTAAACATGGAATTGACCCACGGGATTTATACATTTCGGCTTGGCGCCTTTATCCTTTGGTTCGTGCTCGCACGGGCCTTCTGTCAATCTAGAATTCTTTCTTTTTTTATCCTTTCTACTTTTGTTACAGTAGCTATAGTTGTAATGGCAATTACAAGGTTATGCAAGTCTCCTTCTCATTGAGTAGCCTATACTCTGGAATTGAAGTAGCGAAATCGGCCTTAGCATAGAACGTTTACCGCTTGCCTTACTAATAATCGGGAATCTGAACAGGCAACTATGAGACTAATTTCCCATTGTCCCGAGCAAGTTACTGCGTACCTGAAGTGAGTGTGCCCATCTTGGTCTCCTTTCTTTTTTCTTTGCAGCTGCCATAAAAGTAAAGCCTTAGATTCTAACAGGAATCTCACCGCCTGCTCCCCTTATAAGATAAGATACTCGCTACTAAGGTTCTGAAAGAAGGCAGCTAAATCAGCAATAGAAGATAACTCCAGATCTATGAATAGCCAACAAAGAGCCTAGCTTGATTACTGGAACTAAACAGCAAGCTGCTCCTACCTTACTTATCGAGAAGGAGTACGGGGACTGAGTAGACTTCTTGTAGTTCTCTTTCCCCTAGCAGCCTTTCCTGCTTTCCCGGTTGCAAGGTTTCGAGCTAACTACAGGATTTGCTTCCTAGCTACAAATACTAATTAGTAGTAGGGAACTTCGAACTAAAGATTTGCTTTAGCTCTAGTTTCCATCCGTCCTGTCCACTCACCACTTATCTCAAAAGCCACTATTTGAGATCTCTGAAGTGAATTCCAAATCAGTCTTTGTGGTTCCATTTCCCTTACGCTCGCTTTTGCTAATGCTACTCGGAAAGAACAGCTAGCAGACGATTAGCTCTAAGTGCCGAAGTCCATAGCTCCTATGATCGCGAGCTGCGGCTTGCTTTGTTCGCATCTCCGTAACGGCCTTGTTAAAGCGTTCCAACGACATGTTTAGCCCTCAGTCTCTACTGCCAACTCGTTTCACTCCAGTTTACCGTAGCAACTACAGCAAGCTGCCTAGCTCACTGGCTCGTATGACTAGCTCGCTTACGCTTACTTTAACTCAACAGCCTAGCTCTAACAAGCCAACTCCGTTCCTAGTTTCGCTACCCTGCTTTAGCTCACCACTCAACTCATGCTTCTGTTCGACTCCTGACTAGCCGCATTGATGATTGATCACCTTCGCTCATCGGGAAAGCTGGGAGCAAGCAAGACAGCAAGTGTAGTTCTGACCAACTCTTTATAGATTCATAGTCCCGAAGCACCTACTCTTCCTAAGAGAAGCACAATCGAAAAGAAAGCACTTCACTGACGCTATTGATTGAGAAGGGAGAAGAAGAGCCGTTTGCCCGAAGGCTGAATGTCCGACAAAGGAAAGGAAATAAGGGTATTGTACTCAGGGTCTCCTAAGGGTCTTAACCTAGCTCCCGAGCCCTTCACCCTTCAAGAAAGCTATGAAAGGCAGCTTAGGCAAAAGCCACTCTCACAACATCGGGATCAGAGTAACAAAAACAAGAGGAAAGCAGCGACAAAGATGGGAATGCCAAGGTAGTTTACTTGCTTATATATAAGGAAGATCGATTTCTCTCGCAATCTGGCAAGAGGGGCCGCTTGATTGAAAGTCCCATCTGTCGGAATCGGAAGACGGCGTAGGATTTCCATCACCCAATCGTGTAAAGGCCGAACCAAGGCCTGATACAACGGGTTGGCAATGGCAAACACCCTCCTCTTCCCACAGCCCTCCAGCTTGACTCAAAACCGACCAATCTCTGGACGAGTAACCATGGAGTTCCACCACACAGACTGAGCGGAAGACGCAAGACTTTCGATTATATGACCCAATCCGTAATGACCAGTCGGCAAAGGCTTGACAGGCACATTGGGACTCCCTCTGCACGAACCAAACCCTGCCTATCTGGGCAATCGTCTCCGGCTTCACCAAGGTGAGAATCGCCGACGCATCTATTCCGAGAGTATGATATAAATAGAGTAAGACGACGATGTCTTGGCGACCGATCTACTCCCTCCCTAAAGGATTCGTCGTAGGTATTCAGACCGGAAGACCAGGACAGGACGGGCGATACCAACGATCAGGGAATCCGGACATACTCAGGCAGGTAGGCTAAGGGCACTTCTGATGCAAACACCATCCTCTTATCAACCCACCACATCGTAGCCTCGCTTGGTTCATAATTGGCTATGTGGAAGGTCTCTTCGGGGACCCCTTAAGCCACACAGGCCAGAGAACAAAGTTTTTCACCAGCTCTAGAATGAAGCCCAACGAGCACTCCACTGTTATGTGTTATGTCCCACCGGGATCCAATTACCAGATTGGTTTAGACCCTCCTTCTCCAGCAAGCCTTTAACCGATTCCCACAGAGTGGCACCGAGCTGCCCTCCGACTTACACCAGATCGCAGAGGACCAGACCCCAAGCGCTCCTATATGGAAGCCACCGTAGAAAGTTTTGATGGAGTTTGACCCAAACCCAAGCTTCTCATCGATTTCACCTCCCACAGCGGTGAATAGCTCTGTCGGAGCAAGAGCATTAACTCCAAGGGTCTCCGCCCTACAAACAGAAGTGGAGTGTCTCAGGTCTTTAGAGGTGGGGCTTTAGAAGGGATGGTGGGGTCCCGTCAGGCAACAAGGAAGAGGCCGAACAAGATACTTCCCCATTTCCAATGACACTGTGCAGAGCCCTAGCCAGAGCTAGCCAGCCGGCTCCGTTAAAGCCCCTAGGGATTACTAAAACCATATTTTTACTAGACGGAGAATAAATATTCAGTCATTACAAGAGATACAAGCCTTTAACATTCTTCTTGAGATCTATAATTCGAGTCCTGCCTGCTACTACGGATTTCCTCCAAAATGGATTCTCCACATTGTGTTCTGCCGCCAGAAAAAGGCTCTCTGCCAACCAAGCTCCAGCCTCCATTGCATTGGAAGATACATTTTTTGCTGAAATCTTCTACCCACCTCGATTAGCAACAGCCATACAGTCCTCCCTTTCCGAACATGCTCCATCTCGAATGGCCTCAATCACAATAGATACAGCCATGGTTAAACAAGAATAAACACACCAGAGCAGAAGATATTTGAAGAACAGGATACATCTAACTAAAACAGAGCACAGCCATCCTAAGCCATCAGTAAACCCATCGAAACAGATCTATGAAACCTGTGTGAAAAACACAGAACAGACCCCTGCCGGAGGTCATGGCTTGCCGGACACTATGTGGAAACTTCTTGCTTTTTGTTGGGTAATTTGGAAAGAGAGGAATTGGCAGATTTTTCAATAAAAGGAGTCGCTAGAATCACTCAAACATAGTATGTCAATTTCATTTTGAATAGCTCAAACTTACAAACTCACAAAAATAAAAAAGATTGTCAAGTTTGAAGCTAAAAAAGAAAGATTCCTAAACACATCTTGTATTCCAATTGTTCAAAAATAGCAAAAAGGTAAAAAAAACACATATTTATAAAAAACCAATCACTCCACACGTGGCCTTTTGCCACGTGCAACCTCCTGACGCCTTTGTTCTCGAGTTGAAGTGGACGATTCCTTGACTCCGGTCTCGGGACTTCACTTCCCAAGTCACTGAGTCTTTGATAAAGTTGTAAACAAAAGGTAGTTTACTTGCTTACTTGTTAAGGAGTATACCCTATTATATTGATTTCCAAAGGCTTATAGTTAGTAAGACAGGTGTCAGTATAAAATCCTTATCCTTAATCCTTAATAAGTAGTGGACTACTAGTTAACGCACTACTAAAGCAGAGTAGCCAGCATGCGCGCATCATGATTTGCCAGAGGAGCTCAGAGCTCAGCGAATGGAAGAAGCAGGCAGGGATAGATAGCATTTTGTAGGGAAAAGTGGTTTGTTGGACTTCCAGGTGAGATCAAAGATCTTTCGTTGATTTCCTACTAAAGAAACTGGGCTTCTATCAGGAGTTTTGTTTGTCGATCGGGGTCGAAAACTCTCGCTTTATGCTTGAGAAACAGCCTTCCCGGCGATCTGCTTCATGAATTGAAGGGTGGAACCAAGGCTGAATACCGGGAATTCAAAGAGAAGGATCTCCAGAGGCCGGCATTGAGCCCGCCTATCATAAGTATGAGTTGGGAGAGCGAGATAGAGACAAATACCCGTGAAAAAGCTTTCCTGCACGCGGGAACCTTATAACCCATTTCTGGCTATGGATCAATTGGATATCAAACTTTAGGATCTGATGCCTTTGCCTAAAGGGCTGGGTCTTTCACGGACTATGCCTTTCAATCCGGAAAGGGTGCTTTTGGTTATGGAACATCCAGGAAGGGGCACTAGGCGATATGCTGGCTTTCGAACATACTTTGCTACCTCTCCTTCGGACCCCTTTCTTCTCGGCTGGTTCTGAACGCTGGCTGGTAAACTAATACGTCCTTAGTTAACATTCGATCTCCCCGGAACGCTAAAAAAATTCTGCTTTCCTGAAAAAAGTGAACTTACGGAAACATCTATCACGAACTTCAATACGCACATAAAAGAAACGAGTACTCTTTCTATACGCTATACCCAATTTCGTAATAGGATAGCCAAGCCAGCTCGTCTCTGCCCCAGAATTGCTCTCTTCCCGCGGGACCTCTCACTCTCAGTCCGAGCCGCGCATCTTCTTGCCCAAATGATTTTGTAGAAAGAGGGCTTGTTATTGAATCGGTTGCTCTGTGCCGGGTTGCAGCCGATCAGGTTGCCCACTTTCGTCTAGGTTTTGGGTGGAATAAAAACGAGGCCACCCATTCCTAATAGCAGAGGCGGAATAGAGAGAACGAAAGTACTTGTCTTGCTTTGGCTTCCTCTGAACCGAGTTCGTGCTTTGGTAGGAAATGTCATAGGCAGAAGGAGTAGCTGACCGAATGTCAACGAATGCTGAAGGCAAAGACGCAGCCGCACGCAGATGAGTCTCTGTGTTTTGAGATCGAGTCTTCTCGTCCGATTTTGGGAATTGAATGTCGGATACTGGGACGCCGAGTACCAACCTGTCTTCTTCACCAACCTCTTTCGTAGACAAATGAATGTCTGTCTTCCATTTCACAGATGACTTTGTCCTGCAGCTAAAAGGCGTGCGTGGTTTTGTTATGCTAGCCCTAGGATCGCCTTTTGTGTCCCGAAACGTGAGATTCTCTCGATAAATAAGCTGTTTCGAACCGGAAACCTTACTATCATACCATTACCACCAGACTATCTTTCAAACAGAGTCTCTTTCTATGATCAAATCCAGTAGTGGCCCACCTCAAGAGTGGTCGAAAGGGTGGTCGTAGATCAGGATTCAGTCCAAAGCCAGGAGGAATTGGAAAGGTCAGGTCCAGAGGCGTCCCAAAGTGCCAAGAGGGAAAGGTGGGAAGAGTGGTAGCCAAGTTCAAGTCCTGAGTCAGGCGAAAGGAAAGAGTGATTCGAAAGGCCGAAAGAGGCTTCCAAAAGGGGAAAGCGCGTAGTCAGGCGAGTCAGTCCACCGGAACCCAAAGGAAAGGCTTTCTAAGAGTAAGGTATATGCCATGACCCTCAGACGGGTAGTTTCCTAAGGTAGCAGACTGTGGAATTCTTAAACCTGCGGCTTCGTTCTCGTGAGCTAAATAGAGAAGTGCGGATCCGGCCGCCCTCAGGCAGGTTCTAAGAAAAGAGGCGTGTTCGGGTTGTTTAGTATAGAAAAGACATAGCTGCACCTTCTCCGACTGAAAGTTGGTCCCAGTTGCCTCCAACCCACGGGTTCTAAGAGTGAAAAGGTTGGACATCTAAATAGGATAAAGGGGCAAGGTCCAAACAAAGACGTATAAGAGTAGACTGAAAGCATTAGTGACTAGAAAGATTGACTAGATCACCCTAGGGTTGTTCTCTCAGGAGCGAAGCGCAGGGCAGGAGCTCCTAGCCCCAACCGAGCATAAGCGATTGTTGTAAATAAACTAAAAGTCGGGTGTTTGGTTAGTCTAGACATGTATGAACCTTTCCTTTGTGAGAAAAGGTCTCTCGAGCCAGGGTTCTAAGAGCAGCTATTAAAGAAAAGATAAGACATATAAAGGGGGGGCTTCCCTTGGTGGGTGGACGGCATCGATCGAAAGAATAAGGTCTGCAAGCGCCTTCTCCTCAGTCTCCATTTGTGGATTGGTTTGGTTAAAGAGCGAATTTGAAGCCAAAAAGACGGGTTTTATAAACGATTCTCGTTCAGATTGACCTCTCATATTATGAGTGGAATCTGTCTTTATGCCAAAAAGACCGGCTTTCTAAGCTCGATGTGGGAAGTGGAGGTTCTGGAGACAAGCTACCTGAGTCATGTAGCTCCTGTAGGTTTAGAGCAATAAGGAATTCATTCTAACAAATAAGATCTATCGAGTGAACGCTCTAGAAGCTAAGGCAAGCAATCAGTACACGAATCCCTTCGAGTGAAGTGACGCAGAAGATGAAGTCGAGTTGAGTCTCCCGTTAGGTGAGTTCAATCAGAACGAAGAAATAGGAGGATTCTCTGAGTCGCGTGGATCACTCCATGAATTGATGATTTCACTTCCACGAGTCGAGCCCGGAAAGCGTGAGAGAAATGTCTTCATCTGCGCTAAGCCTGAACTTCCTTTTTGGTCACAGGATTTTATACTAATATACTAAAAGCAGCAAGCAAGAATAACTCCAAGCCTTAGGTTAGTTAGCGTGCAACCGGCAAGGATTGGGGCGGAAAGTGCAAATTCAGACTTGTAGGAAGGGAGCTAGAGCTTGCTTCTACTAGAGCTTCTTGAGTTAGCCTAGCTGCTGGAGCTAGAGATAAGTAAGCATGGATCAGAGCTGAAAGAACTGAACCTGGAATAGAATTCATTGAAGACCCGGCTTTTTGAACTCCATTTCCCGAAGAAGAATTCCACTCGTAGACGTCAGGAGTTGCCTTTACAGAAGGATGGTTGTTTGCGGGACTAGCACGAAAGAATCTTACCAAAAAACTTCCGTCAATATCAGCAAATGACGAAAGCCCGGGAAATGGGCCTTTTTCCATGACATGATTCGGTGTGTGTATTCAATTACAGCGGATGCTTTGGTAGATGTCTTTTAGACAGCTTTCTATAACGGGGATCCATTCTAGACTTGAGGCTGCTAATAGTTCTCCTTCAACTTCCGAAATCAAGGGAAATTCCCGGATCAGCCAAAAGAGAAGATTATCCTTCTGTAAGCTTCTTTCGTGATTGGCTTGTCCAAGACTTCTTTCGAGATCTGCTTTATCAGATCTTATCTCTTTCCAGTTCATCCAATCTATAGAGTTAGACCGTGGAAAAGAAGTGGATTTCCCATCCCTATCATAGGGAGATCTAAATCAGGGACCAATAATCCCCAAATCCGCTTATTCTAACTTCACAATTGGACTAGACACAAATTGCACCATTACTTTTGAAGAAGAAAATTCCATCCAGACATAGGTTTGGCTACCAAGTTTGAGCACAAAGGGTCATCACTTAAGGTGTAAAAGTAAAAAAAAGGCTATTTCAGAACTTTATCTTCAGGATGGGCTAAATAACCCTCCTCGGCTTGTCGATTATCTAAAGAATTTCAGATGCACTTCTAGTGATGTCTCTATCTGCTAAGTCATCCCGTCCCATAGTGTCCGCTCACTTCTTGCAGGTTAGCCCACTCTAAGACGAGTGAGGCTTTCGCTTGCCTTATCAGAAGAGGATGAAATCCAGCCATTGGTGCCTACGGTTAGAGCGCACGGATCAGTAGCCGAATCACCCACCCTCCTCCTCTGCTAGCCCTGAAAAAAGAGTATAGTAGCGCTTAGCTTCTTCGCGTACATTATTCCGACGAATAGCTCCGTCCTAGCTTAGGAAAAAGATGTTTGTTTGGCATCTATGCCCCTATCTCTTGATTGATCTGATCAGGCGCTTGCTTTTTCCCAGTCAAGTAAGTACCCAGTACAGCTCTGTAAGTACAGTCACAAGTAAGCACTAGCTCTTACAGCAAACAGCAATAGCTACAAGTACAGCTCGCTCTGTAAGTCCACTAGCAATACACCAGTACAGTAAGTCAGTACAGCACTAGCACTAGCAATAGCAGTAACCAGTACAGTCAGCGCTATGCTATTTCTGTGTTACAGGTACAGATTGTGCTCCCTGTCATTCATCTTGGTCACACATTTGGCACTGTTTGTGCCCGGATCCAACTATCTGAATGATGTTTTTTGTACCATTCTGTTAAGTGGTACAGTTAATACCATGAAGATCGTGGTCGAATAAGGCCCATAAGCATCTTTGAATTCCGTTCCGTCACCTTCAACCATTGAATATTGAAACTATAGATTACCATGTACAATGCACCTACAGAATTGACACTGACAATTAACACTCTACTACTGCAAGTCTGACTAGGTGACCAGCTAGTTGTACTAGGGACGTGCATGAAATGACCAGTCCTTGCAAGGGCTGGGCTGTCTGAAATGACCTGTCATTGCAGGTACTACAAGAAATGACCACTCGTAGCAGAGACGGCCTGAAATGACCGGTCATTCCCAATACCACGTGAAGCGCTTGACAGAATAGCTTGACCTTAATAGCAAGCAAGCCAAGCCAGGCCGGTCTATGGATCTAGGTGAACCGGGAGGGCGGAGTCGGAAGGGAATGCCTGGGGCAGAATTTGCCCAAGGGTTTTGATAAGGACTGAGCGATGGGAGAGGTCGGTCAACGGGAATAGATTGGGGTGGGGCTCGTCCGTGACACAGAAGGAGGGGGCCACAGGCTTAGAGAAGGAAGTAGAAGCGTTCGAGGCAGAGCATCCTCATGCAGCCGTCTCCGCTCCAGCTGACTGTTGGTGCTGCTTCTTTCTCCGTGCCATCACTGGTTGGTGGGTGGTGCTGGCGAAACTCCAACTACTGCTTTTGCTACTGGTGCGGAGGTATATTCATCTATCTTTGTGAGTCACCTCGTCTCAATCAGTCTATTCCCTGGTCATTTTGTAGGCACACATCTGAGGTATCCATATAGGGGTCCATACATAGTGCGAATGCCCATGGGCAATGCCGCAAGAGTTCCGGGACGGCCGTAGCTAAATTTCCATTGCAGATTCCCACGAACAATAAAGAAGAAAAGGCCCTGATACGAACTGGTATAGGTGGGCCTTAGGCTTTTTATATGTTTCTAACAGCCAGCCAAAAGCGTTCCCACCACGGTGGCTTCGAAGAGATGATTCAGCCGGCCAACCGGGACAAGGTCAAGCTAAGTCATTGGAAAACCGAAAAAGGGCTCGCACGCGAATAGGCCCCGCCCTGTCGATAAGCTTTAGGAGGAGTCGGTATAGGCGATGTTCTCCTAACGACGGATGGGTCCCCGCGCTAAGACTTGGCACTTGGCTACTTCGCGTGGATCACTCACCTCTCAACGTTCTTCCATGATGATCGAAGCAGTGAGATGGGTAAGGAAAGGGGATTCAATATCATGGATGCGACAATCTAAGGCTATTCCTTAGAAACAGAGGTGGGATTAACGCGGAATGCGGAACTCCAACAACATAGACCGGATGGAATATATAACGGAGGTTGAAGAGCCTGATCCTGGAGCTGAGCAACCATGGGCGCGATCCACATCGAGTGGAACTACTATATCTGTCGAAGGTTTAACCTTCACCGAATCTTAGGTGGCACCCATTCCGCAGTGGGCGGACTATACACTGCTGCTTCAATAGCTAGCGGGTAATAATCCGAAAGTGAATCATCAACCACTCGAAGCCGCTCATGCAACAACGTTTAAGTAAATCCTTCCGCCCTTATTATTTAGTATAGTAGGAGGAAATGCGCCTTGAACACATTACGTATACTAGCTGAGCTTCGTCCCTAATCGTGACTAGTTGTTAAGGAATTGGTATATTTGGGATATGAGGAAACCGGAGATATGAGATATGCGATGAGAAAGTCAAGTCTATGAGGAGCAAGTCAAGTCTATTCTGTAGTTCAGGTAGTTCAGTGAGTTCAGGTAGTTCAGTGAGTTCCTCATGCCGAAGGGAAACCCCCGGTAGTTCAGTGAGTTCCTCGAAATGAGTTCTATGGCCATGTTGATAAGTGAGGAATCTTGTTTTGTCACCCCACATAATGTGAGAGACTTTATTTGAGATTCCTCATTGTATGGTCATTTAAATGCAGTTTACTGAGACAAGGTAATAAGTTACTGAGAAGAACAAGCCAATCCAGAGAAGAAAGGAACCTCTTCATATACGAGAAATTGTTACGTTCAGTTTCCTACAGCAACCCACACACTAGCCATCTCTCTCGAAGAAAGCTCCAGCCCTTTCATAAGGCACTCAACGCATTCAGGCACTCCCGAACATTGCTCTTTTGGTCTTTCTATACCGGTAGCAGCCCTTTTCTCATCCACATCTCCGTTACAGCTCACCGCCCTATTACGTAAAGGCAGGCTGCCCTGACTTGACTCCCGATGCTCTACTACATAAGTAGTTCTTCCTTCCTTTCCTTTGGTGGATCGAGTGAGGGAACTAAGCCCTCCCCTAGTTTTGACCTAATGAGCTTTCTTTACGAATTCTTTTTTATATTAGAATATAAGCGAGTAAACTACCTCTTTGATATATATAAGCAAGTAAACTACCTTCGCATTCGAACCTGTCCTTGCTTGAGAGATGCGCTTAGTTAGGTACCTGAATGAACTCGTCTTGCTCCTCCCCTACGATTCGAGACAGAATTGCCTTCTAAAGGGCAGAGGCTCGCTGGAATGCTTGAAAGCGGCTTGGCACACTGAACTCCTAGTAGGAATAGGAAGCAAAATTCCTTTTCATCCGAGTTGCACTGTCCTGCGAGCGTCTGTCCAACGGTAGCTGTCTTGTCTCCTGTCGGTGGTAGTCAAGTCTCTCTCCTGTCTTGTGCACGAATGAACTGGGTAAGATTCCATCGAACTAAGGCAGGGAAGGTTTGGTTGGGGTGAACGAATCGGATCTTAGAGAAGTCTCGGTCTTCGTCCACACCTAGGACAGGGAAGAGGAAATCCTTTGATGAATGAATGCATTAGAGGGCGTTAGGCTCTAGCCTAATTCTTCCACATGAATACCATATGATAGAAAGAAATACCGATTTCCCTGTATTAAGGATAGTGCACTAGAATCAATAGAATCATAATGCGATGTGGAATAAGATAGTAATTGAATTAGCTCTATGATATGCAATGGGTTTAATGGAGTTAATGCTTTTACTCCTAGTTGTATTGTACTAGAATACCATTTTAGAAGAAGGTAGTTTACTTGCTTACTTGTTAGAGTGAGGAAAGGGCGGCTGCTATCTCACTATTTAGTCATGGGCGAGTCAGGTATAAGGATAGGATTAGAAGACTAAAGATTAGTTCATCTTTCCGCTTCAGGTTGCTTGCATACTTCGTTCAGTGGGCTAGTGAGCAAGAGCCGGTTTAGGAAGTTCAGTACTCTAGTAGCTCAGTGGGAAAGTCAGGTTGTTAGCAGTCGAAGGCGGAGTGAAAGAATAGGCTTTCTAGTCTAGTTATAAAGATAGGAAAGTCTGAGGGGAAGAAGAGAGACGGTCTGAAAGTATGAGGCGAGAAAGAGGTAGTTTGCTCACAAGTATCCGTCCTTAGATTAATTTAATATAAAGAAGCAACAAGGGCAGGAGTGGCTAAGTAGCTCACTGAAGGATAAACTGGGTACGATAGATAGTTTGCTTCAGGAAGTGTAAAGTCGCTTCCGTGGATCGCTCTTTCTATCGTTATCAATGGAATGCCCTTATTAATATTAATAAGCAAGCAATTCGGACAGAAGAAAGAGGGCTTGAAAGAATAAGATACGTAGAGCGTGAACCAAGGCGGATCAAAGTAGAATCTTGCAGATCCTAGTTCGCTTACTAATCGCTTTCGGGACCAGTCTTCAATGGCATGAAGCTTTAGTGGCATAGAATCGGATGCCTTAGTCGAATGATCGGACAGATGAAAGGAGAACTATCTGGTGAGGCATCTGGATTTGATTCGGGTCGGTTAAAGCTTGAAAGGGAGTTCGTGGCCTACTAGGAGTTCTGTTTTCTGAGGACTCATAGAACACCTTATTAATCTTAATTCAACTGTCCTTTCAAGCAAGAGTTGTCTTAGATCAATGAATGAGAAGGAAGAGAGTGAATAGGGCACAGGAAATGAAGTCATCCAGGTTCGGAGCGGGAAGCATGCATTCAGGCTGTGAGGGAAAGTGGTTCTCTTAGCTTTAATTCAGTCAGCTTGGCTTGAATAAAGCTTTGGTTTCAGGAAAGTAGGGAGTCAGAGCTTTCCGGCAGTCAGCTTTGTGGATATTACTATCTAGATTGGATTTGATTCCGTTTTTAGTCGGTTCACTGGAGAGGAAAAAAGACATGTAAAGAATAGTGAGAATAGCCGTAATTCAACTAGGCCTTGAATCAGTGGGAGACAATGAGTCATCTGTTTACGGCGAATCTGCTCTTAGAATAGGTTGGAACTCTTTAAACATGATACGCTTATTCAGAAAGTACGCATTTCTGGCTCTAAGTCCGCTGGGTTGGATCGAACTAGTTGGTTTGGCAGGAAGCTAATTGCATAAAAGAAGCATTCCACTTTGGGAAAGAGAATAGAAGGAGTCAGTCTTATTATAGGATCCCTCTGTCTTGCATTGGGTTCACTGGAGCTTATATAAAGCGATACGCAGAAGAGAGGAGAGAGAATCCGTCTGTCTTTATAGTGCGGATGGACTTACTTTTCTCGCATCAAAGCTTTCCGGTTCTATTCCTTTATGATATGAAGAAAGGCTTGTTATCGACGAATAAGCTCTTTCTACTGTGCCCTAAAAGCTCATCCTAAGGAAAGTCGTTTTCACTCGGGACTTCTATTCTATGCTAGCATAGCATGCTTCTACTTCTATTCTTGATGTTGCAAATTCCGGATCTGGAATCGTTTTTATTCCTTTATTCTAAGATGCCAGTCGGGAAAGAGTTCGCTTAAGACTGATAAAGGGGAGGGCAGATGGACTGATTGAAGAAACTAACTACTGCATTTGTGATTCAATTAGCTCCTTCAGTCCTTGTCAACTTTCTCAAATGTATGAGTGGAATCCATTAGATTCTTCGATTTGTTGGGACAAGGATAAACTGACTCCCTCATTCCTTATAACTAAGCCAATCTCGAAATGCTGCTTAGCCGCTGCACTCGTCAAAAGAACAGCTAGAACAGTCGTACCAACTAAGAATGCCATTCCATGAGGATATTTGTACTCAGGAAGCCCCAGTAAAACTGAACTACTTTCGACGGGTGCTTCTATTATTTCCTTCACACTACCCAATCCGAACTCATGAGTGCCTGTAGCAGCATTGAGGGATCCCCTCCGACATCGATACCAGAGGGGATTCTATATTGGATTACTAATAAGCTCCGGAACTGGTATTTGATTAAGCTCGGGAAGGGAAGCCAAAAAAATTCCACACCCGATACACAAAAACGGTAAGAGTAATTGAAGAATATCAGACAAAGGTAGACCGCTATGGCTAGACGAAGATGCAAAACTAGGAGATAACTGCAAATCACGACACTTAACTAAACCCCGCGCCGCGGAGCTCGTTCCCTGAAAATATGACCTAAACCCCCTTTTCGGGAGACCGAAGAAAATAGGGCCTTGACTGCCCTTGGGAGGCTGAAATAAGACCATAAAGGCTATTGGTCCCCATCAAACCCTTGACGATTTGAATGGGTTTGCTCCCATTCCCGCGGATGAGTAGATTTTTCATCAAGTGCTGTTCGAGCTCCATTTCTTTTTCAAACAAGGATTTCCCTTTAGTCACGCTTGGCAACCTCGGCAAAGTCTCGCTGGTCCAACTACTTTTTCTGGGTACGGCCACATTGGTTGGCGGCATAGTCTTCCGTAAGCTAGACGGGTTCCATGGTTGTTGCTCTGGCTTTGTTTCACTCCCATGTCTAGTTGGAAATCCGGTCTGTCTAAGCCAGTACCAAGCCGGTTGAAAACGTTCCAAGCGAACCAAAAGAGCGAAAGGAGTCAACGGTCTCAGTCCTCTCAGTCCGGTCAATCAATCAATCTCTCATAAACCCCTAAGCTGAATCTATATGGGGCCTTGTGTTAGGCCTAGCTTGTGTAGGCTATCTTTCACCTATGGCCATACTTGAAACTCTTGTCATTAGGCCCAAAATTCCTTGTAACGCTCTAAGAGGGTAGTGAGGCTTAGATTCCATAGAGTTCAACCTGCATTGGGCTTTAGTTAAGCTACATCCATTTTAGAATAGGATCTTTTATGTAGCCCAACTCATAGAGAGTTCTGTCACTTGGTCTGAACCTATTTCTTCTATTCCTATGATTGTTCAGTGATGGGTTTTCTCCTTTTAGGATTAGGTTTCTATCCCATATCGTGTTGTGCTAAGTTCATTTCTAGGTCTTACCTTTTGTACTCTGTGGACGTTCAGATTGCATACCATGCAAGTCATTCATTATCCACACATGTCATACATCTTTCATATAGGATGATCTTAGAAAGCACCTAAGTGTTGGACATTTGCATGATACAGGTAAACTATAGCCTAGAAAGAAGCAGGCAAATCGCTCTAGGTTAAAATAGAACCTACCTCGGAAAACGACTTTCGAAAACGATTACTGCAGATCGACATCGGAGGTGGCCCAAACCTAGGCTGTGACGCTTCCTGTTGAGTACACAATTAAGACTTTAAGTTCGTTTACACAGTACGAGAAAGACAATTAGAAAGAATGGGACTAAGTCTTGAGCAACTTTTTTAGATTCTATTCTTTAATATAGCATCAACATGACAATAACATTACAAAGCGATATAGGCATTTATCCCATCCATCAACCGAGAAAGACACCTACGTTACACTAACAGGAGCGCGCTTCTTTATTCAAAACAAAAATACATTATGAAATGAACCCACATATAAAAGTGGGCTGGTCTGCTCATTATTTGTGTTCGTACATTTATTCATTATTGCAATACAAATAACACCTCCACTATACTAGTGATGGAGGGGATTCGCGCCGGATGGAACAAGGCGTTTTGAACCATATACTACTGTTGCTGGAATGAAACGCAGCCTTGGAACATAATTATGCTGCTTGCTGGGCCCTGATGGTGGAACTGGCATTTTTTGGGGGAAGAAAGCGGCCCCCTTTTGCGGCAGAGTGGGCAGCATCGCTTTCCCTCGTGTAGCTATGATGCCATTCAGATCCATAAGAACAAGAAGAATAAAAAGTATTTCGCGGATTCTTGCCATCACTGGAAAACAAATTGAGCTGTAGGCATCAAGGTAAGGGACCGAGATTATATACTGCTGCAGAAGCGGAATCGAAGGGGTTAATTGAAAGGTAAGGATAGCATGATTGACTGGTTGCGGGTCCTTTGGATCATGGGCCACAGCTACTTGGGTAGAGACCGCTGAACATCATTTGGACAGGCCGAGGCTATATGGGCTTAGGCCTTTTGATGGCTGTCATTTTCTGGGCTATTTGGAAGGGTTAACTAATTATGTATATAAGCAGCCAAACAAGATCGGATGGAATCTAGCCGGACAAGCGGGCAATGGTTGCCTCGATCTATTCTATGGTGAGTAAAGCGCGTCTTGCGAGTCAAGAGAGAGATCGGATCAAGATGCCCACAAAACCACAAAACCTTCGCGCGCACCGACGCGCCTAGGGAAGCAACCTATTCGACGTCCGAACCGATTTCTCAACTTGATGAGCGATCCGCGCTTGGAAGCAAAGTGGCTATAGTTTGCTGTACTTCGCGCGCAAGAAGAGCGATCGAAAAACAGGAGGGCCCAGTGAGCCCACTGCAATGGCACCGAAATGGGGTCTGTGGGACGAGAACCCTACACCAGCTGAGATCCTTTCGTGCGCACGGCATACCGAAAGCCATTAGCAACTTTGTGATGGGGTCTCCCTGTACGTCAGATAGGGACAGAGCTCGAAACTCCCCAGCGAATGAGGTAAAGACAGAATGAACAGTTGGTCGGGCAACGATTCCGGTTGAAGCAGATCCAATCCAACCTATGCCTCATCAGTCTCTGGCGCGCGTTGAGCTTCAGTGGAAAATGAGTTTCATAATCAGTTGCAAAAAAACTAGAATGAACACCATCTGGAGCTATGTCTGAAAGTATCTTAATGTAGGTACGCTTAGCGCTTGGTAGGTCAGGAGCAGAGGTTGTAGTATAGTAATTCCAAATCCAACTTCTGAAGCAGGGGATATCCGGTTCACTTTTAATAGGTTTCCTAATCAAAAAGCCCTGTTCTAGCAAACTAACAACTCTAGTTTATACTGAAAGGAAATGGGCTAGCCAAACCCGACAATAACAGGCGAGAATGATTACGCGATTGCTGTTCAAAGAAGACACAGGATTCAAGAGGCAAGTCAAGAAACGGGTAGCCCGCTCTCTCTGAGAAATAACTAATCAACAACCAGTTCGGTAGCTCGCTCTCTCTGCTCTTTCTTACACGAGTACTCTTGAATAAATGGACTCTTGTCCCGTTCCCTTGGATTGTGGTTCCCGGGGGTACCAGGTTAACCACTTGAGCCACTACAAGTCATCACACTCCGCAAAACAGAACGCACAAAGTTCTATCACTTACCAAAGTGATATCACTTTTGCAGAATCCAACTACTGGAATAGGGGTGGTCAACCACCCAGTGAGCATCCGAACCACGTAGTCCACTCCGGTCTTCGTTAGACTCAAAGGAGGAGACAGCGGGGCAGGATCTTAGCCAAACGAAACGGGGCTAGCTAGTCCCCAGAAGCTACCTTGTTCCTCCTTACCGAAGCAAGACAAAGACAGCTATTCGGAAAAAAAGACTACTCACTCAACTTCTGAGCTCAGAGCAGGGTCAATATCCGAACGGAACGGGCCTGGCCCAGCCCATAAGGGAGATTGGGAATAGATGGACTTTCCCTAGGACCCATTTTATTGACGGGGTAAGGCGAAGGCCACCCTAGCCCTCTACCAGGGGTTGGTGAGGGGGCCAAGGAGCGGGATGTGGGAGCTGCCGTAGCATTGAGGTTACTGGTCCCGTCTTTGAAGCTGCCTGCCTAACTCACTCATCCTTCGTCCGGAGACTAATGAGGGTTCCCGCTGACTGGACTCACAGGGAGCCAACGACCTGCTCTCTCTGCGGCTTACCCTGGGCCTTTGCGAGCCCAAGCCTTTCTTTTACACAGCATGGAAATGCCCATACAACGAGGAAGAAGACAGATGTATCACTTTTGTTCTCGGTGGGCTTGCGCGAAAGCCGTAGCGCGTTAGCGCTTTCAGAGTCCGACATCCATAGGAATAGAAAACATCCTACGAATATACCGTTTACACAGCAGCACATACTTCTCACTCACTAAATAAGACTAGAGGTTGAAGTAGAAGGCTCAGAGACTACCGACTCAAACTTAGACTTGGTTCTAGTCGAAAGACTATAAGCTTTGAGCTTAAGAATAAAGACAAGTATAGCTTAACTAACATGTCGGCTTTCTCATCCTTCCGACCTATCAGAGATCGATGGAAAGCTTTTTTATCACCGCTATAGAAGAGCATGCATCATCTGCTTAAAGAGAGAGGATAAGGAAGCGAAACCCTCTGTGTGAAACCACCCAATAAAGTCAGAGATGCCCATTCATCAACCAACATTAATTTTTGATATGTATAGCTTCAACTCCCCCTTTTCTGAATAAGTTCTGGCGCAGGTGCCTTTGAATTAAGACTTCCCTCCGCTCATTAGATCTGAACCGCTGGCGGATAGAAAGATCTTTGTGAAACCGAATCAATTGCTTGGGTGATCGCCCTTTAGCCTGTTGTTTGGCGAAACCCATGAGTTGTTATAATGGGTAAAACTATCTCCTGGTAAAGGGGTACTGGAGTCATAGCGGCGGCCATAACCTTTCTTCATTGGTTCATGTTGTGCTTCCTCCCCGAAAGAAGTGGAATCCAAGAAATGAAAGCTTATGCTGCCTTCTTTCGTAGCTCTTTCTCGTCGAACCCTTGTTGCCCCCCTCGGGTAGACATAATTGGTACACTAATTCTTTGATTCGTTCGAGCGACGGCTTGGGGGGCAGGAGTAATAGGGCGGAACTGGCCAACCAACCTTACCATCCTTATTAGTTAGTGCCAGCTCTCCCGACGAAGGAATCTCTGTCCTACTGCTATTCCTAGTTCCACTATGCCCTATTCCTAATTCCACTGCGCGCGTCGGTCTTTCAAAGCCAACTATCGAGGTGGGGTCCTTTCCTTGCCCCAACTGCTTCTTCCTTATACGGTAAGTAATTCCATACCTTGGTCAAGCTACTTCGTTCCTTTCCCTGGCTGTAACCTTATTAGGCATATTAGGCATTGGCAGGAGTTGCCCCAAGGGAAGTGTCTTCATGCCGGGAGTTGCGGTCGATCGATGCCAGTAGCAGTTTCTTGCCTTAGCCTTAGGAATAAGTATGCATAGGCTCTTCCTTTCACTTGCGTCATTACTCTTAGCTCCCGACTACACTCTTTGCCTCCTCCCGTAACTTTTTTCATTACTACTAGTCTCCACTACCCCTACGCTACAATGAGTTAGGTTAGCCCGAGGCTAGGAATAGGAATGAATTCTAGAAATTGCCCAAGCTACTTCTTTCATTACACCCAACCCCCCTGCGCTACCACTTCTTGAACCAACCCCAGGGGTAACCTCAAATTATTTGTACCAGAAGGCCATTTCACTTGATGTTGATGTTGAAGTTGATGAATCAGAAGCTAGATTTTAAAATGGGGGAAGCTACCTTGAAAGAAGTTAGCCTGAACCGGGAAAAGAGATCTTTGGAGGAAGTTTCCTTAGTAAAGACTCCTTATATATAATATATAAGCAAGTAAACTACCTTACCCAGAAGGTAAGAATCATCCGATTCTGCTGAAGGGAAAGAGAAAAGCTATTCTTATTCCTATGTGGCCGACCCATAACGCCTTAAAAGGGCCTTGCCCCTTATGTCCCTTATTCCAACTAGAAAGTAACCCAAGAAGTAAGGAAGCGAAGCGGGCTGCTTGTCTTGCCTCGAGCCCATAGGGACAGGTACTGCTCTGGACTAGGATGGTGCTGCTCTGCTTAAAACTAGGCTAGAAAATGGGCCTAACTCCATTCGCTGATGAACCCTTAACCTCTGGCGGTATGCTTGGTGACGTGTGCCGTCTACTCTGCTTGAGTGCATACACTAGGGCTATCAAACTGAGCAGCTTCTCCTGTCCACTATGGCTGAAGTAAAAACTAGACTTTGTCTTGCACACTGACTTCAATCGTATAGAGATTTTCCACTGTCTGTGTCGATACCAGAAACTATGACTGAAACCTACACCGCTAACGAAGGGTAAGTGATTGCCTACTTTCTATGTCTGGAGACGCTTACTGCACTGCTTCTTCTGTCAAGGCAGGCAGGCGGTTATCAGGATGTAGTCAAGGAGGTAGGCTTAGAGCCGCTAGCAAAGACAGCTCTACCGCGAGCGAGTAGCCTTTGCCAAAGAAGCGCTAAGAGCTTACTTGTTTGTTGCCTTGTCAAAGTTAGGGGATGTCAGGAGTGAGGGAGTGAAATGGAAGTTTCACAGTGAGAAGTGTAAGGGTAAAAGAGAAGTGTCATAGTTCGAATAGAAGGTAATAGAGTGAAGGACGTGGCCCTTAGGAAAGGGCACGAGAAGAGGAAAGGAAGAGTTGTAAGGAGAAGCTACTCACAATCAATAAAGAGTTCCGTTAGCGGTCTTCGATGAACAGAGAGATTAACAGATGAAGCCCACGGAGCGGTAACGGTAAAAGATCCCTAGTCTGATAGCTTCAGTTAGTAGTTTAAAAGCTATGTTTTGAGTATGAGTTCCTCACCTCACATTGAACGATTACATTCCTCTTTTGACACAATAATAAGCAGTTAAGTTACCGTGTCCAGTATCGACAATGCAGTCTACAGATGCGGGCACAGAGTCGGCTTAGTAACAGATTCATTCAAAGAGGTTAGTTACCCGTCTTCGATTTACAGATTCGGTTTAGTGAGAATAGCTCTAGTCTGAGAGCTTAAGCTATGAGTTGAAAAGTGAAGTATGGGCGGGGACTTCCTCTTTTCTTTAACCACAATAGGGTTCAAGCCTAGCGCGCAGAAAACAGAGAAGAAGCAGGAGCCCGATTCGGCTTAGGGCTAATAGCCCTAAAAGAAGCAGTCAACGGTAGCCGACACCGGTTTAGTTACCATAGCCCTAGTCTTTTAGCGGACTCAAGGTGACTTCTAACCAGGAGTTCCTCAGAGCACACAATAAAGAGTGCCGTTGGCGACTCTGGTTTCGGGTTAATCTCAATAGTCTGATAGCGTATGTCAGGTAGTTACAAGTGAGATAAATGTGTAACTAACCTTTAAAACTAAGCCAAGGCCCGCCGATTGAAGGGTAACAGAAGGTAACCGGTTAGCGAACGGTGTCGGTAGGCGAAAGAGTGCCTTTGTCGGCTTAGAAAATATTCCCTCGATAAGCGCTATAGAAAGAATAGCTTTGAAGCCACGTTTAGAATGGGATTCCAACTCAGCACCTTTTGAGAAGAATTGCTCTTTGGAGAGCACAGTACGATGAAAGTTGTAAGCTGTAGGAACGAGATTCTTAATGTTCATAGACACTATGATAAAAATTGTGGAAATTCACTCTTTTATTCTGAGTGCGCAGAATGGTGCTTTGCGGCTACTATGGGTCTTCAAAAGGAACCAGGAACGGGGCAAAGACATCCTAAGAAGTCTGCCTATGGACTCTACCTCGAGCGACCTTCCCTTATTTAGAACAATAGAAAGACAAGGCTTTTACGACGAATGGCAAGAATGTTCACCTATGGCATTAAGATCTCAATACGAGAAAAAGACCAAAACCTCACTGCAGTGGCTTGTAGACTTGCTGCCGAAAGCTCTTTCTTGCACTCAAGGGCGGTTGGGTTAAGATTAAGAGTTATTCCAAATATCCTTAACAAGTAAGCAAGTAAACTACCTTGTCTTTTGCCTTTCGATCTGGATTCTCTTCTTATGAAACGGTTTCCCTTGTCTTTGATTGGTGGAGACCGACCTAGTAAGGTACCTTTGGGCGGTGGCACCTTCTCTTTCCATCTCACAACAAGAGCGAGTCAACAATCGAATCTGAATCTATATTATATATTCTATATATAAGACATTCCCGAAAACCTTTAGAACCAAGTAGAAAGAACGCTTCAGTCATGAGTTAAGAACACTTTTCACCACTGGCTGGATCCTTCAGCCAAGCCAATTGGATAAGAAGGCAATGAAGATTTTTGAGTTGCTGCTGCAGTAGCCGCAGGTTCTGGTGTAGGTGTCGGTCTTGCAGATCCTCGCACTCGCCATAGAAGGAAAGCTTCCAAGTCAACGACTCGTACACAGGCCTGCCCTTATTCAGATTTGGAACTTGAAGCAATAGGAGAAAGTCAGCTTCACATACGCCCCTCACCCGCCTCGAGCTTCTATTAACATTGCCTCGTGCCGTGCCTTGTCCATCAGCTATGGTGATTCGTCTTTTGTCTCTCGTCTATACTTTATGGTTTTTTGAATGGTCTGCCTCTCGTCCATCGTCTGTTACGCTGAAGAGTCTCGCCCGCCTTCCCGCAGGAACCATCACAAGGCAAGGAACCCGATCCCGTCTCTTCAATCGGAAAGCTCTACGACTCGATAAATCCCCTCATCACGGGATCCTATGTAACTACACCCTTAGCTGATCTATCTCTATGGTCCATGGGGGTGCCCGGAGCACCTCCTCTTGTCATCCCGGAAAGAATCTCTGCTCTGCTTGTTCACTCCCGATACGCCTAAGCCGAAGATTGGGATATGGTGTTTACCTAAATAGAGCGGAACGGCAGCACAAGCTCACTCGTCGAAGAGCAGCCCCTTATCTAGTATAAGGACCTAATCCTTAATGCCAGTAGTCGTTTTTGTTTGTGTATTGAAGTTGATGCTCTCTTCTGTGGAAAGTCATTCAAATGCTTCGGTGGTCAGGTCAGGCTCTTCATATTTTATTGTTCATGCTCCGACACCAATTCCTATTGCTCCAGCAGCTCCCACACCAGAAGCTACTACAGCTCCAGCTTCTACATCAGAAGAAAAAGATGCTCCAGCTCCTCACTCTAACAAGTAAGCAAGTAAACTACCTTAGCTGAAAGAGAAGAAAAGGGAAAGTGGTGCTAAAAGGGGACTGCTTCCAAGCCCATCAAAGGGTAAGCCATCAAAGCCAGTGCAACATCGGGTTTTGGGGGTCACCCCGATCCGTGTATACAACTCCGCGGGTTCCCAGCTAGTCTCCTTCGAAGCAATAAGCCCTCCCAGATAGTCTCCTTCCCTTCGCTAAGCCCTGGAAGCCAGCAGCCTTTGAATCCCTCGTTCATCGCAGAACTCTACCATCAACCAATAAGCGCAATCAGTCACGAATCAGACCTCACGCAATCAGTCGTAAATAGGTCATTCCTTAATAGGAAGGAAGGAATCCGCCGTTCAATCCTCCCATAACTAAGCCCTAGTAAGCGCAATAAGCCATTAAGTCCTATCAGTATGGAATAAAACCGGAATAGAAGGAATAGGTGGAATCCCCGGCTTTCTATCTCACAGTTAGGGGATGGACTAGTCAGGGAACGAACAACTAGCTACTAGGAAAGCTCAATATCGAGACCAAGACACTGATAACTCATGATAGTCGAAGGTCGAGTACTACCAACATTCTCTAGGAGCAGGAGCTTGAACGGGACTCTTTCTTAGGGCTTGAAAGCTTCCGTGTTCTAGTGGCTTTTCATCCTTAACAAGTAAGCAAGTAAACTACCTTCGTATCTGACCTATCCGAGTTAGCCCTTCCAAGCAGACAACCTGGTGGATCATCTGATCGGTCATCCCAGCTCTTTTATCTGTTCATTTCGTCAGGTATCTGAATCATACGATTCTGAGGATTCTGCTTTTCACATTCATTCTACAGGACAAAAACGAGGCCTTTCCTCGCTAGTTGGAATAAAAACCTCACCAGCAGCGTTCATTGAACCCCTTATTGCTATCCTTGCTACCTATGAAACGAGTCCCTCTTTCATTCACTAAAGAAGACGCAGCTGATAGATGGATCCATTTGCTGGCCAGTTCTATGAATCAAAATCTCGAGTTGGAGGCATCGCTGGGCAAAAGCCAATTGATTCGGTTTTCTCGAAATCAACGAGTGGACTTGAAAGATCCATTTTGTGATCCACGCGACTCAGAGAATCATCCTATTTCTTCGTTCTGATTGAATTTCAAAGCGCTGTCAAAGCGCATTTTGTGAAGTGTTCTCCTGTCCCTGTCACCTGAGATAAAGTCAACAGGCAACCGTGATCGGAGTCGTGGTTTGAAGATTATGATTTGAAGATTCATTCGACAGAGAAGGGCGTGTTGGTTGCCGATACCGAGGTTGAATGAATCATTCCACCTGGCAACAGCAAAAGTAGAGTTTGGCACAGGTCAAAGGGGAAAGCTACGAGGAATTCCAAAGTGGAAAGGAAAAGGGCAGTTCCAAACGAAGGACCCAATCTCAAGGGGCAAGCTTCCCGGTGTCCAAGTGTCAAGTCCCGAGGGCTTGTGTCTGCCGAAAGCTGCCTTTTTTCTTTTACCTTGCAATGAACCGAAAGGTGAGAGGCAGGGCTCGGTCTCAAGGTTCAAAGTCACTAGTCAGTCCAACTGCACGAGTGAAAGGCGAAAGTCAAGATTACGTGCAACCAGGTGTAACGTGTCAAAGGTCACCGAGTCGTCGGAAAGGGGAATAGGTTGTTTTGCGCATCCAACAACTGAAAGAGTTTGCGGAGAAGGGTTGAGTTGCGTAATAGCAGATTCGTAGGTAAATAAATCGTTGGATTTGAAATCGCCTTGGGCGGATAGGAATTGAGACTTTCAATGGTCCGCTCTTCTCTCCTCGTGATCGAAGCTGACCCCAGAAGTTGGGTATTCCTTCTTAAGAGGACACTAAACCTCCCGATCTTGCTAGCCGGGGGCTCAGTCTTTCAAGATTCAATCTTTCCCCTTCCGGTCCCAGGGAATCGCTCTTATATTAGGAGGTTTACTATGTCCCCAACTTCTCTTTATTAAGAAACTCGGTTGTGTACTATAATTATAATAAATAGATTGTACCCTAAGCGCTGATCCCAAAGAAAGCAGTTGGCTCTTCCTGCATCCATGCATAAAGAATTAGTAAGTAGGGTCCTCTCACCCTTCGCTTAACAACCTGCTCGAATCCAATTTGAAACTCACCCTCACGAGCAGCCCTTATGCAATTGAAGAGTTTGCGGCGTAATCGACGGAAATCTTGAGGCTCTGGTTCCCAACGGACAGATGACTCATTCAGCTCAGCAGCAGCGTGCTCGATCGCTCGATCCACGCGCGTGACCGCCCGAAGTTTTTCCAAGATAGACTAAATATCAAAGGACGAAGACCCAGGGGCTGAAGGATGTTGATGAACACTATCTGAAGAATCAGCAGCCATGCATGGGATGTTGATCGGCATCAGCTGCAAGATTAGCGGGAGAGGCATTACGTAAAAAGGAGGATAAAAGACAAAGAGAACATAAACTTTACCTCCTTCTTGCAGCGAGCATCCAGAGCAGCAGACTCTAAGGCTTGGAAAGGCACAATGTCCAATCCCATCTCTTCAGCTGAACAATTTTCGCCGATCGGCGGTAGTCATTTTAACTTATTTCTCTCTCTCTTCTCTCCTTTTTCATGGATGACTTTTTCCTCCTTCTCTGTTTGACGAACAAATCAATAATTGAAGGGTCTACCCCTTTTCCTTTTCTTTCTTGATTCTCTTTCTTTTTTTCCATATCTTCTTCTTCTGTTTGGCTTCCTCAGCTTCTTGCTGTTGCTTCTTTCTACTCTTTGTCCGATTTCGATATCAATCAGTTCGGTTCCTCCCACCCGCGTGCATGTCTTGGCTTTCCAGAATCTCTTTACTTTTCTAAATTCCATACCATAGGCAGGCATGCTCCTCTATTTCGTAGTTGGGACATGATGGCTCCATTGAAAGCTCCTGACATGGCTTCGCCGGCAAATCCTTGATCGTGAGCTCTACCAGCTTTCCTAACCCATTGGGGACAGGGCTTTTCCTTGCAACCTTTGAACATTAGCTCCGTTGACTGATTCATTATTCATTGGCTGCACCAGCAACTTCTGATCGTCAGCTTCTCATTGCCAGCTCATGATTTGATCGCTAGGGGAATTGCCTGACTTGCACCTTCCTGAGAGACATGGGCACTTTCCCCTCAATATCTTCCAGCGCAGGCATTTTCTCCTAGATTTCTTCGATTTCTTTCTTTCCATGTGGTTTTCCCAAATAGGAATGATTCTTAGGTTGAGAACTCCTCTGAGCAAAGCCCAGAACCCGTTCAACGCTAGAGAAAAGGAAAGGAGTTAGTGAGCAGTCCTCTAATAGCTCCTTTTTTGTTAGTAGGTTCGGTTTCTATCCCAGCTAGGCTTGCTAGTTGTTGAATCCGACCGGCAAGGGATCTATTTCATTGAGTCAGATAGCTCAATTTGTGCTAATCCAGCAAGCAGAATCCTCAAATTAAGATTAGTCTTTGTAAGGATTTCATCTAATAGTCAATTTTTCCTCTATCTTAAGCCTATTCTACCAGCCGCAAGGTAGTTTACTTGCTTATATATAAGGAAAAAGAACTAATACCAGTTTACTTTCCGGATAGTTTTTCTTACTCCGGAGGTGGTTTATCCTTCGGTAGAACTAAACTGAATTAACAACTGTTTACCTGGCCGGACTTTCCATTTAACCTAACCTTCGGAATAAGGTAGTTTACTTGCTTATATATAAGGAAATTGAAAGAACCCCCTCCATCTTCTTATCTTTCTCCCATTGCCAAGGACTCGAACTAAGCTGGCAAGGAGCCCCAGGGGAAGCAGAACCCGCAGAACCGAACCTCTCAATGACGTCCCCAGAGGCAGATCTGACCCCAGATCCAAAGCAATCTCATTCAAGTCCTTGTTCCCGGAGCTAAGAAGCTGCATTTCCACCACCAATACGAAATTGCTAATGAACCTCTTCTGCCTCTATCTAATGCCCAAACAACGGGATGAGAGGCGAGTAGTGAGCCAATTAAGTAATTCCTTTGCCATCTCTCCCAGCTATTCCACAGGACCTGGTACTGACCCAAAATCTCCATCATCAATAGCAGTGCTTTCTCCCTCTCCTCTCTGTCTTGATGGTGATCCAAGCAAGAACCACTTCATTCCTTTCTCCAAGGGAAGGAACTGCTAAACAAGTACTTACTTCTATTCCTCCACAGGAACGGGAACCAATAACGAAAACCAATGAGTAGCATCTGGAACCAAATTGGATCAATTTACTGCATTCGAAGCCCCAGAGGCGGGAGAAGCTAATGCCCCAACTACTGCTATCAATGCTTTGGCATCTGCCGGGAACCTGGGAGCTCAGAAGTAGATATTTCTCCATCTCCTGGATCCAATGAGCATCCATCTGCTTTGTCTTCTCCCGGCCCTGACGGAATTAAACACTCAAAAAAATCGACTTCTCAAAGTCGCTCGCAGCCTCTAGCGGCAACTAATGCATCCAGTGCAGTCAGTGCCTAGCAATCCCTCACCTCAAATGGAAGAATGGTTGCAAGTAAGCTTCTAAGCCCAGCTAAACATCCAATCGAGGGCCGGCCTATTTATGCATCTACTTGCGATCACAACCACCGGTACCGGAACAACTGCCTCTCTCATCTCCGTTTCCAGGTCTATATTCCGCCCAAACAAACTCCTTTGAGGCCCCGCCCATGAGGGAAGATAGGACCCAGCTAACTCGAGGCAATCACCATCATTTGTTATTAAGTATATAATATCACTGGCTGGTCCGACCGGAGAGAGAAGGCGTTCCAATGCCTCTTCATCTCCATATCCAAGGCATCTAGCAGGAGCAACTGAGCCAATAGCAGCTGCCGGTGAAGCGGAACCATCAGTGGAAGCTAGCTCTTCAAGTCCTTCTCCTGGCTTTCAATCTAGCATCAACTAACGAAAGAGAAGAAGCTAGTGACCCAGAAGAACACCAACAGGTATTTCTTTCTCTGCTGGCCCGGCATCGGGACCACATCCAAGTCCCATTGTTTCTCCTCCGGCATCTAAGCCATCTTCCTCCCTGCCTATTCATCTATAGCTGTTGATTCCACTCCCAGGTCTCCTTCTGCTTGTTATCCAGCAACAGCAAACATCCGTCTTTGTCTCCTCGTTCAGCTCCCAGCTAGTCAGCAGCCTGAAACCATCTCTTTGAACCTCCAATCCCAAGCTCTCTTTCTCCCTTTCATAACACTCCTTCCCCGTCTTACTAGGCGTTATGCTGCTGGTGGAGGTAGTGGTGGGGAAGCTGGTTCTAGATCTACTTCTGCTGAATCGACAGGATCTACTGCTCGGTCGACTGCTTCTTCGACTGACTCAACCATGTATTTCGACTGCTTCATCAACAGAATCGCCGGAATCAACCGGCTCTACTGAAGCAACTACTCGCTCTGGATCTGCAACTGGAAGATATGAATATAGGCATAGGTAAAGGTATGGTCAAAGGCAATCGCAGTGGTTGTTTCACCCAGAGCCGGAGTAGATTCACTCATAGCAGAGTCAAAGGCAGGTTAGCTTTTGGCTAAGTAAAAGCAGCAGAGAGTCGCTATACGGGGGCAGCAGAGCCCGTTGATTCAGAACCACCTATTTATCCATAAGGGCTTGAGCCCCAGGCATAAGTAGGTGAATCCACAAAACCACTAGCAGAGGTTGAGGCACCAGCGATTCAAGCTGTGGGAGAGGCATTGAAAAAGGCAGCAGGAAAGCCTGGGAGCCAGCCAGCAGTAGAAAAACCAGCAAATCGAGTTGCAGAAAGAATAGTGTTTCGACAAGTGCTTGCGTTCCTATATATGTAGTTATGGTATTTGTATGTGTTCCTATAATTATAGTGTATAGTGGAATACAACGTGTTACAAGTGGTGTCCCAACATATGCCTTTTTAGGGGTGTCGCGGAGGTAAAGTCCAAGGCAATAAAGACAGAGCTACCTGAGACCAACTGACTATCCTTCGCATGAGACTGGGTTCTTAGCAAAGCGTTGCTCCGCTCAACTGGGTCTCTATCTCGAATCGCTGGACCTACATCCCCAATGAATAGGACTGGAATTGGATTCGCTGGGGGGATGCTCGCTCTGGAATTGGCTCCACTATTGATTGATTCCGCTGCCAATAGGCCGTCTTCGATCTGCTAGCTCTACCTTTTCGAACTAGAATTAGACGGACGGATGGATGGCGGGGAAGCTTCTTAGACTCGGTCAAATGCCTCTGCCTCCGTCTTTCATGCTTGCTCGGATGTTTATGGTGCTTCAATGGGTTCTATTTGGTTAACTAGCACTGGAACATGTGGAATAGGCTCTGCCACCGGCGGTACTCCTTATTATACTGAAGCTGCCTTTGTATATGCCTATATTTTAGTGGGCTCTGCCCTTGCCCTGTTAGTCATCTCAACCAAGATGTCACGTAAAAAGTTGGAGATAGTAGATTGAATGGCGGAGTCCCTTGTGAAAGAAGAAGCTGCATCGAGAATGGCTTTTTTTCAAATAGGAGCTGCAGGCCACCAAGGTAGTTTACTCTAACGAGTAAACTACCTTAGCGGTTAAGCCTATTTATTATCTTTGGATTCGCTTTCCTTCTATGTATGGTTCGCATCGAGGAAATGGGGATGCAGGTGAATCACCCCCAGTGGCTTAGTCGATTGGTGCAAGCGGTTGAAGTCTGATATTGCTTCCTAAGTTGATGTCATAGATCGTGAAACTGTCCCCGAAAGCCCTTTAGAGGGGACTGCTAGCTTTCATCCTTTATTTCCTGGCGGTCTCTTCTGTTATGATTCCTAAGCTGTCCATGCTCTCTATTAGCTCTCGATATTCTATAGGTCTGAGGTCCATTGCTTTCCTAAAGTGAATATTGGAATCTTCCTTAACAAGTAAACTACCTTCATCTTTGATGTCCCCTAGCGCTTAGTCATATCAGGGGCAATCTTCTATTCAATTACCTTGGGGTATGGAAAAAGACCCGTAAATTCCCCCGCTTTCAGAGATTCCAACTCCTAAAGGAATTATTAGAGCTTAGATTATAAGGAAGAAGTCAATTTCCCCTTCTCAGTATCAGAATAAGGGACTAACGGAAAACCAGTTCTTCGCTATACGACAACAAGGGATTGGACTACTTATATATAAGACTGGAAGGCTGGCAAAGGAAATGGCCCTTAGCCGGCTTCGACCACTGGAAAGAGAGGAAGGAAAGGATCGGGAATGCTTCCCAAAAAGGTAGTTTACTCGCTTATATATATATATAAGGTAGTTTACTCGCTTACTCGTTAGAGTAAGGTTGTTTACTTGTAAGGAAGTTCATGGTCAATCCTACAGGTAAGATATTCTCTATCCCCTTTCTCTAATAATAAGGGTTCCAAACCTTTCTTCTTATTAGTATTAGTAAGATAGGTGCTTAACGCCCTCGTGTGCTAGTCCGAATAAAGAGTCTATTTTCCGATGGCATTGTCACTTAGGACATCCATCGTTTTCGTCTTCTATAACCTTCCAGCATTAACTAACTGGCCTAACCATAGGATCTCTCTCTTATCCTTGCTTGGCTTCCTACTACCTACTGGGATAGGAACTACTCGGATAGGAAGAGTTCAAAGTAAGCTAATTGGATCTCTCTCCTCCACTCTGGGCTAGCAGACAGCTTGTTGTTTACTGTAGGGATAGAGCAAGCTTAGTGGGATACTTAAACATCCAGAAAGTCCCGTAGTAAGATCGAGCTATAGCTATGAAACCGCGTATTTTTCGCCTAAAGACAGATTCCGACCGGTGACTGACAGAAAAAAGAGATCGAACTAGGAAACACGGCACAAAGTCAGGTCAGAAAAGTGAGATCAGAACGATCAGGTTTAGGAAACAGCGTATTTTTGGCCTCAATTGAATTGCCTTTTCCCTCTGGGTGGGATCAAAACTCGAATCGGGTAGCAAACTCGGGATTTTTGGCATAAAGTGTGATTTCCCTCGGTTTCACTAGAATAGAGGATAGAATGATTCTCCGTTCGGGCCCCATATGAAGGGTCCCTCACTCATATATCCAGTTCTAACTTGTCTAACTTTCAGACAAGAGATACAACCTTTCCTATCTTTT